ATGATTGAAGTTTTTCTATTTGGAATCGTATTAGGTCTAATTCCTATTACTTTGGCTGGATTATTCGTAACTGCATATTTACAATACAGACGTGGTGATCAGTTGGACCTTTGATTAATTAACATCTCTTTTTTTGATTGACCTCCTTCTTTATTCTTTAATCCACAGGAGGTCAAATTCAGATTGCTGCTCAAGTTAGTAAAATTAGTTTAGTTTAATTCCAACTAAAAAAACTGAATCACGCTCTGTAGGATTTGAACCTACGACATTGGGTTTTGGAGACCCACGTTCTACCAAACTGAACTAAGAGCGTTTTCTTACCACAATAGATAAGACTATAAAGAAAAGGATTCTTTTTATAACTCCAACACATTTTGTATGCATATACTATTATAGTATCATAAAATATACTATCATAAAACGAAAAATTATGTATATCCGATTTTAATCGATCTCAATTGATTCTTCATTACTGTTCAGAGGAGAAAAATAGGTAGGGATGACAGGATTTGAACCCGTGACATTTTGTACCCAAAACAAACGCGCTACCAAGCTGCGCTACATCCCTTTCAATTGGTCTACAGTGTCATTGTAGAGAATACCTGTCTTGTTTTCCACCTCCTTATTTCCTCCATTGATATAAACAATTTTAGTCCCATTTCTTTTTTTTTTCACCATCATATTAACATTATCATATTAACATTATATATATATATATATATAATATTATTTATTATAATATGTTAAAATAATATTATAATAATAACATACTTATATACATATAAAATATGAATCCCACTCTAAAAATGAAATAAAAAAATGAATATTTTGGGTGAATGCTCGGGAGTAAAGCAACTTCTTTTTCCTAAAAGAGAAAAAGAAAATCTTATCTAGCGAATCTTCAATTTGAATTGGTAATTCTATGTACAAATACAAGTGGTCCATATGCATCTGATCATATATGTATTACCATTATCTATTACAATAAATACAATAAATAAATTACAATAAATACAATAAATAAGGGGGATTTAAAATGCGAGATCTAAAAACATATCTTTCCACGGCACCGGTACTAAGTACTATATGGTTCACTTCCTTAGCGGGTCTATTGATAGAGATTAATCGCTTTTTCCCGGATGCGCTTACATTCCCTTTTTTTAATTAACATTAGTTTTAATTAACACGAGAAGGAGTGAATAATATTAGAGATACAATCAAATATCTGTGACTAATTCCTTCCCCCCCTCCTCTTTTTTATCTTTTTTTAGAATTTTATAAGGGAGGGGGGTAAGAGAAAGAATAAAAGTGGATTTAACCTACGCGAAACTCTAGTTCAGACTCGAATTAAATGAAAATTAAGAATAGAGGGAAAACGTAAATTTAAATGTTGGTCTAGTGCAAGAGTATCATACAAGATACTTAAATTAAATACTGTACTACGATTATAAATATAGCTATAAAATAGAGTTATAGTTAGAAATCATTGTATTACTTATTATTTACTATTAATCTATTGATTACAACATTGATTACAACGAAATCTTTCATATCAGAACAAAATTAGATTTTGAGTTAGCAACTTCCATTTTTTCCTTACTTTTTGTTCGGATCGAAAATAGAAGACTTGAATGAAAAAAAAACAAAGGAGGTTCATGGCCAAGAGTAAAGATGCTCGAATACGTGTTCTTTTGGAATGTACTAGTTGTTTACGAGACAGTGTTAATAAGAAATCAACAGGCATTTCTCGATATATTACTGAAAAAAATCGACACAATACGCCCGGTCGGTTGGAATTGCGAAAATTCTGTCCGTATTGTTATAAACATACGATTCATGGGGAGATAAAAAAATAGATCGAACCGAAGGCCTGTGTGTCACCCTTCCAAGGAACAGTAATAATACTATAGTATTATAGTATATAATATTTAAATAGAAATAAACCAAATCCTATTTCTGAATTCTAATTCATTTTTGATCCGAACGAAATAGGATTTTCGGGATAAGGAATAAACAAACCATGGATAAATCCAAGCGACCTTTTCTTAAATCCAAGCGATCTTTTCGTAGGCGTTTGCCCCCGATCCAATCGGGGGATCGAATTGATTATAGAAACATGAGTTTAATTAGTCGATTTATTAGTGAACAAGGAAAAATATTATCTAGACGAATGAATAAATTGACTTTGAAACAACAACGATTAATTACTATTGCTATAAAACAAGCTCGTATTTTATCTTCGTTACCTTTTCTTAATAATGAGAAACAATTTGAAAGAAATGAGTCGACCGCTAGAACTACTGGTCGTAGAACCAGAAATAAATAGGCTTACTCTTCAATTGAATCAAAACAAAATTCCAATTCAAACTCAACCGCGGATTTAATGTTTTATTCGAAAAATCTAAGAATCGAGATTTGATTGTTGTGTTGTAAGAAACAAAAATAATTGGCGAAGAATAAATCTTTTTTTTTATTGAGCATATTCCTTCATTTTGACAATTTTAGCATATTTTTTCATATTAATATCATATTAATATATATATATATCTTCCCGGAGTTCATTCTCCGGGGAACTCCATTTATTTAAATCATTAAATCATTCCGGTGAATTCTTTACAATCTATTTCTTTTATAATCTCATTGGAAATCATATAAAGACAATTCCTATTGGATATAGCTATTTGGGCAAGTATTTTACGATTAAGAAGTAATTGACTATTGTACAGATCGTGTATTAATCTACTATAACTATAGGATGCCCCGATCTCGCGAATTACTGCATTTATCCGAGTAATCCACAAACGACGAAAATCTCTTTTCTGCCGATCTCTATCCCGATGAGTCGAAACCAAAGCTCTGATTTTCTGTTGAGTAATAGTTCGAGTAAGTCTTGAATGGGCTCCTCGAAAGCTTGATGTAAATAAACGAATTTTTGTTCTACGTCTACGAGCTATATATCCTCGTCTAGTTCTGGTCATTGAATAAATGAAACTTTGATGAATAACTAATTGATTTCCTTTCTTTCAGTTATCCTTGTACCCCTTCCTGGGCTATTAATAACAAAGCGTATTCTTCCAATGTATAAAATAAAAATTCCAATGGCTTTTGCTACTATAACCTTCCCTACCACGATTTTTTTGTTTTTTCTGTGCATTTCGCCTCGAAATAAGAAATTGTATTGATACTGAGTATCAAAAACATAGTAAATTAAATAAAAAAGGAGTCAATTTGAAATTAAATGGGTAAAGAAATCGCGGGTTCCATCGTTTCTATGGTTACTTCTTAAACGGTGAGGTCCTTTCTATACACCGGAGCTCCTCCCTTCATTTAATAAATCTTGTTGGTAACTTGTACAGTTCACACTCTTTGGCTCTACCCATGAATTATCCAGTAATAGGTCTTTCACAACGAGATCTACCTATACAGTAACGGTATTTAATTATGAAGGTTAGCTAAGTAGCTGACCCTGTTAGTCCGTTCTTGCAAGAGTGGGCCTAATCTTTTTGTGGATTTTCCCCGCTTAATGGATAGCCTTTTTGCTTGCCAATGGGGAATTGCTTATCATTTCAAATTTAGATGATTGTATTTGCACCGAAGGAAACCATAAATTTCATATACAATAACACAATAGGGGAATATTTGTATTTTTTTTAGTTTAATTTAAATAGTGAATGGAGTTCTTCCATTCTATTCACCGGTACTGATCATTGAGACTGGGAAAATTCTTTTTCGTCCCAGTTCAGGATCTGAACGAGTCGCACATACACCCTAGTACATGTTCCTCGGCGCTGAGGACACCTCCGAAGAGCGGGGGATTTCGTGACATTTCTGATTGGCTGTCTTGTGTTTCTAATAAGTTGTTTAATAGTTGGCATGCTGAATCATATACGTAATGGACTGGTTTAGATCAATCCTAACCGGATAATTACGAATTACTTCCATTTTATTTAATTTACTGGAAATGAAACCTGGTAAATAGATCTCAAATCATTGAACTGCTACAAGATCAACAATTCCATGAGTTTGGGCTTCTGTTGCTGACATAAAAACATCTCTTTCCATATCTTCGGATACAACCCATAAGGGTTTGCCCGTTCTTTGTGCATAAACCTTTGTGAGGATTTCGCGCAGTTTCAGTAGTTCTTCCGCTTCCATGACAAATTCTCCCGCTTGTGCATGATAAAAAGCGGCAGCCGGTTGATGGATCATTACCCTGATAATCTGATAATATAGCATAATAAACGATTTCTCTATCTAGTATGGTGATTTGAAGAGAAGAGATAAAGAATAACAAGAAAAAAAGATAGAATTGAACAACCGTACAGGCATCCTTTGCGAATTGCATACGGCTTTACAATGGAATTGACTTTTACCTGCCATCGAAAAATGTAGGATCTATCAGATCCAGATCGGTAAATGATCCAATTACCACCCTTCCTTTCGTAGAAGTTAAAAAATACTATGATGGTTCCGTTACATTTTTTATATATTTGTTTTCTCTATGATTCAGTAATCCCAAAGTGTCTTTTTGATCTAATCAAATAAAATAAGAAACAAATAAGATTTTTTTATTTTCGTACCCTTTCATATCATAACATAAGGATTGTTAAGAGCCTTCCGGTGTGAAAACAAAAAGTTTGTGACGCTGAAACGGACTCCCGATAGATAAGATAAAATCGGAAATACCCTTTATTTCATACTCCTCTTTCGATACATAATCTAATGTTTTGAAAAAAAAGAATAAAGAATTTTCTCATATCGAATTCGAAGTGCCATGCTATTTTTACTTAATATTCATATTTCATATGGCGAAGGCATAGTCTGCTTTTTTTTATCAAATAAAAAACTCATTGGCGCCAAGCGTGAGGGAATGCTAGACGTTTAGTAATTGTTCCTCCGACCAGGAGAAAAGATCCCATTGAAGCGGCTAGTCCCATGCATACTGTATTTACATCCGGCGGTACAAATTGCATAGTATCATAAATAGCTATTCCGGGTAAGACCCATCCGCCAGGAGAATTTATAAATAAATACAGATCTTTGTTTTCATCCTCTATACTGAGATATATCATAAGAGCAATAAGTTGATTCGAGATATCGCTCTCAACTTCTTGGCCTAAAAAAAGTAATCTTTCTCGATAAAGTCGGTTGATTGGGATAAAATTGTACCCCTCAGGAACCGTACATGCACCTTTTGATGCATACGGTTCAAAAAAAAAATCGCGAAAAAAGAATCAATGTGTAGATTCCAGCCCTCTTATTTTTCATAGCAAGCTTTTTCTAAAACGAGGGGGCTTTTTCTTCCATTTTTCAAGAAAGATGAGTTTTGAACCTTCCATATATTATACATATCCATATATTATACATATATATATATATATATATATATATTTAAATATTTAATTATATAAATTAAATAAAAAAAAAAGAATTCATTAAACTTATCGAACTAACTTATCATTGATGTATTGTTTCATCGAGATCCGATCCAAATCACGATGTCATTTTCTTGTTTCTAAATGGGCCTTCTTAATTTTTTTAGGTTTATGCTCTACTCCGGGTAAAGATCCGATCGACTTCGATTTGCACATATAGGACAAATGCTCCCAATACCACTTCTTTTTATTTTACTTTTACTACAATTTCCCTTTTTTATTTCATGTCTTCTCCAAATATTCGACGTATTCATCTTATTACTCGATTTATTAACAGTTTGAAATCTCTCCTATTTATATTTTTTATCCTATTTGTATTTATGAATAAAATAAAATAATAAATAATAAATAATACAATATAATAATCCTATGTTACCAATTGGTTTTTTTATAAACGGAGCCTGTATACTTCATTTTATTGATTCAACTAAGCCAACCATAAATTATTTGATAATATTATATTAATCCGAATCCCCCCAAAAATAAAATGTATCTAATTGCACTTCACGCTCCAAATTGTTGATAATTCAATCAATCTTTCTTGGGCGAAACCGAGGATATCTCGATCGAGGGAGAGAACGGGAAAATACCATATGACCCAATATATCTGACAAGTCGCACTATACGTCAATCCAAGATAGATCGTCATCTCCAGGAGTTCGAAAAGGCACTTTTGGAACACCAATAGGCATAAAATAATAGAAAAAATTTAGTACTATATTTCACTTTGGTATGGAAACGTAACAATGAGTTTATTGTCTTCATAATATTGTCCTTCATCATATTTAATCCTTAGATTAGATTGGATAAGTTCATAAAAGAAGACAGAATGAATGAATAAAGGAAAATTTTTACGAATAGAGTCTTCGAATCATGGACAAGTATGGGGGCGTTAACTCATATAAAATGGGATCAACGCCCATTGCGTATTGGTACTTATTGGGTATAGAATAGATCTGTTTATCTTTGTTCCTACGAACAGAATTGTTCCATTAGTACCAATAGAATAGAACAAATACAAATATTAACATTAACCCTTGCTTCGAGATAATCCACTGAAAAGAGAATATCAATAGCATAGTTTTTCTAATGCAATAAAGTCACATAGTGTCTATTTTTCTTTGATAAAGAGGTATTTCCATGGGTTTGCCTTGGTATCGTGTTCATACTGTCGTATTGAATGATCCCGGTCGACTGATTTCTGTCCATATAATGCATACAGCTCTGGTTGCTGGTTGGGCCGGTTCGATGGCTCTATACGAATTAGCAGTTTTTGATCCCTCTGACCCCGTTCTTGATCCAATGTGGAGACAAGGTATGTTCGTTATACCCTTCATGACTCGTTTAGGAATAACTAATTCATGGGGCGGTTGGAGTATCACAGGCGGGACTATAACGAATCCGGGTATTTGGAGTTACGAAGGTGTGGCCGGGGCACATATTGTGTTTTCTGGCTTGTGCTTCTTAGCAGCTATCTGGCATTGGGTGTATTGGGATCTAGAAATATTTTGTGATGAGCGTACAGGAAAACCTTCTTTAGACTTGCCCAAGATCTTTGGAATTCATTTATTTCTATCGGGATTGGCTTGCTTCGGTTTTGGCGCCTTTCATGTAACAGGCTTGTATGGTCCGGGAATCTGGGTGTCCGACCCTTATGGATTAACCGGAAAAGTACAATCTGTAAATCCGGCGTGGGGTGTGGAAGGTTTTGATCCTTTTGTTCCAGGAGGAATAGCCTCTCATCATATTGCAGCAGGTACATTGGGCATATTAGCAGGTCTATTCCACCTTAGTGTCCGTCCGCCTCAACGTCTATACAAAGGGTTACGTATGGGAAATATTGAAACCGTCCTGTCCAGTAGTATCGCTGCTGTCTTTTTTGCAGCTTTTGTCGTTGCTGGAACTATGTGGTATGGTTCAGCAACTACTCCGATCGAATTATTTGGACCCACTCGTTATCAATGGGATCAGGGATACTTCCAACAAGAAATATATCGAAGAGTTGGTGCCGGGCTAGCCGAAAATCAAAGTTTGTCAGAAGCTTGGTCTAAAATTCCTGAAAAATTAGCTTTTTATGATTACATCGGTAATAATCCAGCAAAAGGGGGATTATTTAGAGCGGGTTCAATGGACAATGGGGATGGAATAGCTGTTGGATGGTTAGGACACCCCGTCTTTAGGGATAAAGAAGGTCGTGAACTTTTTGTACGTCGTATGCCTACCTTTTTTGAAACATTTCCAGTCGTTTTGGTAGACGGAGACGGAATTGTTAGAGCCGATGTTCCTTTCAGAAGAGCCGAGTCGAAGTATAGTGTCGAACAAGTAGGCGTGACTGTTGAGTTCTATGGCGGCGAACTCAATGGAGTCAGTTATAGCGATCCCGCTACTGTGAAAAAATATGCTAGACGTGCTCAATTGGGTGAAATTTTTGAATTAGATCGTGCTACTTTGAAATCTGATGGTGTTTTTCGTAGCAGTCCAAGGGGTTGGTTTACTTTTGGACATGCTTCATTTGCTCTGCTCTTCTTCTTCGGACACATTTGGCATGGTGCTAGAACCTTATTCAGAGACGTTTTTGCTGGTATTGATCCGGATTTGGATGCTCAAGTGGAATTTGGAACATTCCAAAAAATTGGGGATCCAACTACAAGAAGACAGGTAGTCTAATACAACACAACATTTCTTTGGTATCTTTACCTCTATTTTATTTTTGTGATTTGACATAAGGTACTGGAGAAATCGTGATCTCAATCACCGTCTTTTCTTTGACTCTTGCTCTTTCTTTATCCGGGAGATGGTCCCAACTAAATAAACAAAAACAGGTATGGAAGCTATAATTGTAAACCACGATCGAATCTATGGAAGCATTGGTTTATACATTCCTATTAGTCTCGACTTTAGGGATAATTTTTTTCGCTATCTTTTTTCGAGAACCACCTAAAGTTCCAACTAAAAAGATGAAATGATTTTTCATTATCTCAATTGAAGTAATGAGCCCCCCAACATAACGTGGGGGGCTCATTACTTCAACTAGTCCCCGTGCTCCTCAAACGGATCTCTTAGTTGTTGAGAGGGCTGCCCAAAGGCGGTATATAAGGCGTACCCAGTAAAACTTACAAGTAAACCAGATATAGAGATGGCGACTAGGGTTGCTGTTTCCATTATTATATAATTTCAAGACCACGACGGGTTTATGATAAGATCGTTTATTTACAACGGAATGGTATACAAAGTCAACAGATCTCAATGAATACAATAGGATTTATGGCTACAAAAACCGTTGAGGGTAGTTCTAGATCTAGGCCAAAACCAACTACTGTAGGGGAGTTATTAAAACCGTTGAATTCGGAATATGGTAAAGTAGCTCCCGGATGGGGAACTACTCCTTTAATGGGTGTCGCAATGGCTTTATTTGCGGTATTCCTATCTATTATTTTGGAGATTTATAATTCTTCTGTTTTATTGGACGGAATTTCACTGAATTAGTTCCACAAGAACCACGAAGTCCTAGCTTTTCAATACAAAGTGAATCGTCCCGGATTTCTAGCCCATTCTATTTTGGTAGTTCGACCGCGGAATTTCTTTGTTTCTGTATTTCCAGAATATGAGTGTGTGACTTGTTATAATTGATCCTAGTGATAGTACAGAGAATGGGTCTGTCGTCTTGATAGAGACGATTCTACTTCGTCGGATATTCATTATAGTATCCGAAACACGGAATATATGATATCTGGAACACGGAATATTTGAACTATGATTCATACTTAAGATTCAGACCTCGCAAACGGACCCCAACAATTTTTAAATTTATAAGTGATGATCCAACGGTTCTTACTCAGGGAATCTTTTGGGTTTAGCTTGAAGGTTTTATTGAATCATCGCGGTTTTAGTCTGAATCTGAGGTTTCAATCGATTCATAGGGTCTTAACAAGATAATTCCTATTAATAATAAAGAAAACAATACAATAGTCAAATCACATTACACACAAATGAAAATAACAAATCAAATACCAAAGAAATAGAAATAGGAAATGAGAAGATTCAAGAGGCCTGTAACGATAAACATAAAGACGAATGTGCCGACTTGATATTTTGGCATTATCATCACAAAGAAGAGTTTTCGGATTTTTAGTCTTTCTTATCGTCGTATAAGATTGAATCTGTAATCAGAAGATTAAGAAGTTTGAGACTTTATATTCTATATCTATATTATATATCTGTTTCAACTGTTATTTGGGTGGTTCTGCTTGAGCTGTACGAGATGAAATTCTCATATATGGTTCTCAGAGGGGGAGCTGCCTTGGTTTACCTATCTCAATAAAATCTATGATTGGTTCGAAGAACGTCTCGAGATTCAGGCGATTGCAGATGATATAACTAGTAAATATGTTCCTCCTCATGTCAATATATTTTATTGTCTAGGAGGAATTACGCTTACTTGTTTTTTAGTACAAGTAGCTACAGGGTTTGCCATGACTTTTTATTATCGTCCGACGGTTACTGAGGCTTTTGCTTCTGTTCAATACATAATGACTGAAGCGAACTTCGGTTGGTTAATCCGATCA